ACTAAGAAAAGTCCACATACGGCGAAGGTTTTTTGTTGCTGTCGGAAAAAGTAGAAGTCCAACTCCTAGTAAAATAGGTACTGGAAGTGGAATGAAAGGGATGATCCATGAATATTGATATGTATGTTCCATAAAATAAAAAATCCTTTTTATTTTATTCTTAAATTTATTATTTCTTATTCACTGGTTTGTATATATATATATTTTTCAAAGGGGACAATAAAAAAGCACGCGATTTCAAACCTAAATAGAAATTTTTTCGAATTAGTATAATCCTTCATAAATCTTTGAAAAGAAATATATATTCAAATAAAAAAATTAGAAGTGATTAAATAATATTACTAAGTTACTGTCAAAAAAATTATTTGTCTTTTTTTATTACTACTAAATAAAATTGTGATTTTATGCAGATACAGAAAAAGTGAATTATAATTCCGTATTACAATAATTTATATACATATATTAAGAATAGAACAAAGATTTACACGACAAAAAAATACTTAATATTAATTATATAAGAAAAAAACTTTACCTAAAACAAAGTGATTTGAGTTTGATTATTTAGAATTATTAAGGAATGCATTTTAATTATGGAATTTAGTGATTGTCTTCCAGTACACTAAGTGAGCTTTTTTTATTTGCAAGAAAGATTATTATAATCGATATTTTTTTACATATGATGTGAAGAAATCTCATAATTTTTTTGATAATATAATCTATCAGTATAGATTAATTAAATGAGTACTCTCATACGGATTTCAAACGTTAAATAAAAAAATTTTTTATAACCAAATTTTATAAAAAAAAAGTAAAAAACAGTTGGGTTTTAAACTTTTGAATGTATTTTTTGTTTTGAAAATAATATATAATAAAATTTGAAAGAAAAAAAATAACTCGATATGGAGTACGAAAGAATAGAATAATAAATGTCTTTGACATCCAATTATACCACTGAAATTTTTTTTTTCATTTTTGAATGGCAGTTCCAAAAAAACGTACTTCTATCTCGAAAAAGCGTATTCGTAAAAAAATTTGGAAAAGGAAGGGATATTGGACATCGTTGAAAGCTTTTTCGTTAGGGAAATCACTTTCTACAGGTAATTCAAAAAGTTTTTTTGTACAACAAAATAACTAAAAAACACTATAATAATTAGAATTAGCCTAACTTAAAAACCAAATTTTTAAAATACATATAAAACAAAATAGGAACCAAAAGAAGAAAAAAAGACAATATATAGATAAAAAAGAAAGGTTCACATTTTTTTAGTTCCAAAAAGGGGATTCTTATTTTCCCCATCACTACCTTGATGCAATAATAAATAAAGATCTTTTATTTCCTCATTAAGAGGAAATAAAAGATCTTTAAACGAAATCAATAGGTTCTTCAAATTAATTTAAGTGATCAAAAAATCTTATGTTTGTACTGTTTGTACAATATAAAAAGATGCATCAAAAAAAATATTTTGATAATTATTTTTTTTAATTTCTCTTGAGCAATTAGGAAAATCTGCTTTTATTTAAAATTTCTAAGGGTTTTGAAGAAGTTTTAATTTTTCGAAAAAGCATTTTTTTTATTATTTATTAATGGAACTGAAAAATTGAATTTATCCTTTTTTTTTATCATATAAATGAAAAAAAAAAAATGATAAAGAGCATTTAGAGTTTTGTCTTTGGGTTGAAGTTCCAACTACTTGAATTTCGTTACATTTTTCATTGTATTCTAGAAAAAATATAAAGGACAAAAAGTGAATTTAAATAATTTTAAATAACTCAGATAAAAAAAAAAAGATCTTAATTGAATTAAAACCCCAATACCTATTTAAAAAAGTTTTTATTCATTAAATCAATTGGAAATTTGAGTCAATTGGCTTATTTATTTAAATTTTAATCTCGACGATTGAATAAAAACTTGTTAGTATTGTTTTGAACAAGTTGCCGCTATGGTGAAATTGGTAGACACGCTGCTCTTAGGAAGCAGTGCTATAGCATCTCGGTTCGAGTCCGAGTAGCGGCATAAGATCTTATAAAAGAGATATTCTAAGTTTTAGAATCAAAATAATACCCGACTTTTTTTTCTAAAATCGGGTAAAACCTAGTATTAATTTATTAATTTTTAACAAATTTTTTATGATTTTTTCAATTTTAGAGCATATATTAACTCATATATCTTTTTCGGTCGTTTCAATTGTACTGACAATTTATTTTTTAACTTTATTAGTTAATTTAGATGAAATCATAGGATTTTTTGATTCATCAGATAAAGGAATCATAATTACGTTTTTTGGTATAACAGGATTATTATTCACTCGTTGGATTTATTCAGGACATTTTCCATTAAGTAATTTATATGAATCATTAATTTTTCTTTCGTGGGCTTTTTCAATTATTCATATGGTTTCCTATTTTAATAAAAAACAACAAAATCACTTAAACGCAATAACTGCGCCAAGTGCTATTTTTATTCAGGGTTTTGCTACTTCAGGTCTTTTAAACAAAATGCCTCAGTCTGCAATATTAGTACCAGCTCTCCAGTCCCAGTGGTTAATGATGCACGTAAGTATGATGATATTAGGCTATGGCGCTCTGTTATGCGGATCATTATTATCAATAGCTCTTCTAGTGATTACATTTCGCAAAGTCGGACCTACTTTTTGGAAAAAGAATATAAAAGAAAATTTTTTATTAAATGAATTATTTTCTTTTGATGTACTTTACTACATAAATGAAAGAAATTCTATTTTACTACAACAAAACATTAATTTTAGTTTTTCTAGAAATTCTTATTCTAGAAATTATTATAGGTATCAACTGATTCAACAATTAGATTATTGGAGTTTTCGTATTATTAGTCTTGGATTTATCTTTTTAACCGTCGGCATTCTTTCAGGAGCTGTCTGGGCTAATGAGACATGGGGTTCATATTGGAACTGGGATCCAAAAGAAACTTGGGCATTTATTACTTGGACTATATTCGCAATTTATTTACATATTAAAACAAATAGGAATGTTAGGGGTATAAATTCTGCAATTGTGGCTTCAATAGGTTTTCTTTTAATTTGGATATGCTATTTTGGCGTCAATCTTTTAGGAATAGGTTTACATAGTTATGGTTCATTTACATCGAATTAAATAAAACAGTAACAAACAAAAAGGAATCCAAATCTAAATAAAAAAAAATAGCATCTATATCTAACTTCATATACGTTAAGAAATCTCATTTAGTTTTAGTAGTAAATCATCAAGAACCTTTTGAATCAAGTAGTACAATGATTCAAAAGGTTCTCACAATACAAAGACCAAAGACTTCTGATTACAATTCACTTTAATGCTTTTTTTTATTTCCTGAAAACTATCCATAAAAATAATTAGATAAAATGGATTCGACCTTGTCACTTGCTAATGAGAGCACAAAATCAGGATAAATACCAATACCAATTATGGGTAGAAGAATGGAGATTGAAAGAAATAACTCTCGGGGTCCAGAATCAAAAAAAGAAAAGTTTTTGACATTAATTAACTTGTATCCATAGAACATTTGGCGTGACATAGATAATAAATATATAGGAGTTAATATAATTCCAATTGCCATTACAAAAATAATTAAAATTTTGGAAATTAAGAAATATTTTTGGCTGGTAATTATTCCAAAAAAAACGATTAATTCTGCAACAAAACCACTCATGCCCGGCAATGCAAGGGAAGCCATCGATAAGATAGTGAACATTGTAAATATTTTTGGAATGGAGATAGCCATTCCACCCATTTCATCAAGATAAACAAGCCTAATTCTATCATAACTCGTTCCTGCCAAGAAAAAAAGTGCAGCGCCAATAAATCCATGAGAAATTATTTGTAAAATAGCTCCATTAAGTCCAGGATCCGTTATAGAACTAATACCTATAATTATAAAACCCATATGAGATACAGAAGAATAGGCTATCCTTTTTTTTAAATTACGTTGACCGGGAGATGTTGAAGCTGCATAAATTATTTGGATTGTACCGACTACCATCAACCAAGGAGAAAACATAGAATGAGCGTGGGGTAATAATTCCATATTGATTCGAACCAACCCATATGCTCCCATTTTTAATAAGATTCCAGCGAGAAGCATACAGGTACTGTAATGTGCCTCACCGTGGGTGTCAGGTAACCAAGTATGTAAAGGTATAATCGGTGATTTGACGGCAAAAGCAATAAGAAATCCAATATAAAATAGTATTTCGAGTGTGACAGGATAGGATTGATTAGCTAAGAGTTCTAAATTTAATGTTGGTTCGTTCGAACCATATAAACTTATACCTAAAACTCCTATTAATAAAAAAATAGAACTTCCTGCCGTGTATAAAATAAATTTTGTAGCTGAATACAGACGTTTCTTTCCACCCCACATGGATAAAAGTAGATAAACGGGAATTAATTCTAATTCCCACATGATGAAAAAAAGTAGAAGATCCCGAGAAGAAAATGATCCTATTTGACCGCTGTACATTGCTAACATCAGGAAATGGAATAATCGGGAATCCCGAGTAACTGGAAAAGCCGCTAAAGTGGCTAAAGTAGTAATAAATCCCGTCAGTAAAATCGTTCCTATAGAAAGTCCATCTATTCCCATTCTCCAGTAAAAATCAAAAAAATTGATCCATTTATAATCTTCGGACAGTTGAATTAATGGATCGTCCATTTTAAAATTATAACAAAAAGCGTAGGTCGTTAGAAGAAGTTCTAAGATACAAATGCATATAGTATACCATTTATTGACTTTATTTCCCCTATGCGGGAGAAATAACATTAATGAACCAGCAGATATTGGAAAAACAACAATTATTGTTAACCAAGGAAAATCATTCGTGGTAAAGACAAGATACACCAGGTCCAAAGAACGCGTACTCAAAAAAAATATATAAATAAAAAAATATAATTGAACTTTTTTGAGTACGAGTACTTGTCAATAAAAAAAAATAAAATGTATTCCAAATTTATTCAAATGAGGTTTTCGGTAACGTATCAATAAGCTAGACCCATACTTCGAGTTGTTTCATGCCATAAATAAACTCGAACGCTCAAAAAATCTGTTGGACAGGCGGATTCACATCTCTTACAACCAACACAGTCCTCGGTTCTTGGAGCGGAAGCTATTTGCTTAGCTTTACATCCATCCCAAGGTATCATTTCTAATACGTCTGTAGGGCATGCTCGAACACATTGAGTACATCCTATACAGGTATCATAAATTTTTACTGAATGTGACATAGGATCGATAGTTTTTTGAATGTCATAAATTTTCAATCTAGTAAACTTCTAACTGACTGATATATTAAAATACTAGATGAAGCAATGATTTCCTTTAATAGAATTTTTGTAATGAATTCTGGCTCAATTGATAAAAAATGGGGCTAAAATACTTTGATTTCTTAGATTTTTACAAATATAATCTAGTAGGTCATAACCTATAATATATGCAAATTTCAATCTATAATTTTTTTATTTATGCTACTTATTTAATAAGGTCGATTGGTTTATGCGAGTTGATTTTCTGTTACGATAAATTGACGAGACTATAGCTAATCCAATAGCTGCTTCAGCGGCTGCAATTGCTATAACAAAAATGCAGAAAATATCCCCTTTTAGTTGGGAATTATCAAAAAAATCAGAAAATGTTACGAAATTCATATTAACTGCATTGAGTATAAGTTCAAGACACATAAGAGCCCTAACCATATTTCGACTTGTGATCAATCCATAAAGACCAATCAAAAATAAATAGGCACTCAAAACAAGTACATGTTCCAGTATCATTCAGCAACTCCTTATCAATTTTGATTCATTTCAATATGAAAAATAATTCACCGGATTCCATCAACTAGAATATAACAAAAAAGTACGAATAAAAACAATATTAGGTAAAAAAAAAATTCAAATATATATCAAATATCAAAATTGATATTTAAAATATGAAATAGTATTCAATCAAATTTAATTGAATGAACGGAAAAAAATCATAACATACACAAAGTTTTCTTTGGTCTTTACTAATTCGAACATTTTTTATTGACGAGCCAAAGAAATTGCACCTATCAAAGCAACTAAAAGAATTATTGAAATGAGTTCAAATGGCAGAAAAAAATCTGTTGATAAATGAATTCCTATTTGTTGACTATTACTTATTAAATCTTGCTCTAGAATCTGGTTTAATCTTGTAGTCCAAATAACCCCGTACCATGACGTATCGAGAATAGTAGACATTAATAAAAAAAGAATAGTTGTACAAACCAACGAAGTAATCCCATTCCCAACGGTCCACAGATTGAAATCTGTGGAATATTCTGAATCATTCATGAACATCACAGCAAATATGATTAAAACATTTATGGCCCCCACGTAAATAAGGAGTTGTGCAGCAGCTACAAAATGGGAATTTGATAGAATATACAATAAAGATATACAAACAAGAACAAATCCTAAGGAAAAGGCTGAAAATATTGGGTTGGGAAGTAATACCACTCCCAGACCTCCTACTAGAAGACCGGATCCGAGAAAAACTAAAAGAAAATCATGTATTGGTGCAGGCAAATCCATTATATTAGTAAAATAAGAAAAAAAATCGAAATCCTTTTCATGACCTTATTAATTTAACCAGGAAATTTGTTTTTAATATGTTTCTAATAGAGTGAAATTAGAATCTAATGGATATGAATTGATGTAGATACAATTATTAGACAGTTTCTCTTTTTTTATTCTAAAGTCTATTTTCAACCTATCTATTTCAAGAAAGTAATTACGAATATATTATATTAAAAGAATGCGCCTTAATACTTAATATTATTATATAAATACAATACAAGTTTTTAATTAAATTCTTTATATAAATATAATTCAACAATTTGGAATTTGGAATTATTTTTTTAATCAAATTAATGGGTTTACCCCATTTTTTGTTTGAGGTGAATTCCAAATTGTTCGAATAGTGTAATCGTCAATTACTGACATTGGTAACCGACCCAAAGCTATTTGATTATAATTCAATTCGTGACGATCATAAGTTGAAAATTCATATTCTTCAGTCATTGACAAACAATTTGTTGGACAATACTCAACACAATTACCACAAAATATACAAATTCCAAAATCAATACTGTAATTAAGCAATCGTTTTTTTCGAATATTAGTTTCCAATTTCCAATCAACAACAGGCAAATCTATAGGACATACTCGAACACATACTTCACAAGCAATGCATTTATCAAATTCAAAATGGATTCGACCGCGGAAACGTTCCGATGTTATTAATTTTTCATAGGGATATTGAATAGTTACAGGTAAACGATTTGTGTGGGATAAGGTAATCATGAAACCTTGACCAATATACCGTGCAGCTCGTAGGGTTTGTTGACCATAATTCATGAACCCGGTTATCATAGGAAGCATATTGTAATTATCTCTGAATAATTTTCTCTTTGTTTCTTTCTCTTGTTTAAAACAAATAATGAATATGTTGGATTCATTTTCAATTTAGAGTGAAAAGAGTTGGAAAGAAGTTGTTAATAATAGATTACCAAGGGAAATAGGTAAAAGAAATTTCCATCCAAGATTTAATAGTTGATCCATTCTTAGCCTAGGTAAAGTCCATCTTGTTGCGATAGAAATGAACAAGAACAAATAAGTTTTAGCTAATGTAATAAAGATACCAATCGTTGTTCCAAAAATTTGATCCCTTTGAAATAGCTCCAGAATAGATATATACGGAATCGAAATATTCCAACCGCCTAAGTATAGAACTGTTACAAATAATGAGGAAATTAATAGATTTAGATAAGAAGCAACGTAAAATAAACCAAATTTGATACCTGAATATTCAGTTTGATAACCTGCTATTAATTCTTCTTCCGCTTCTGGTAAATCAAACGGTAACCTCTCGCATTCTGCTAGGGAAGAAATTAGAAAAATGATAAAACCTATAGGTTGACGCCACAAATTCCATCCCCAAAAACCATATTTTGATTGTGCCTCAACTATATCAACTGTACTTAAACTGTTAGATAATCCTAGTCGGCGATAACATTACTATTTTCACCGCTATTACAGAACCGTACATGAGGTCTTCGCCTCATACGGCTCCTCGGGGGCCATAAATAAATCTAAGGACCAGATTAGTCTTATTTAGATGGATATGATGTGTTCTAAAATGGATTAAATATATCTGGGGTCCCGAATTATACCAATGGAATTCTGTCTGCTCAAATTCTAAGAATAAAAAAAGCGCTTCGGAATTCATCTCATCCTTTACAAATTTTAATTTCTATTTGTTGAGTAATAACTTAACCCTTTAATAAAATACTCCTTGTAAAAATAAAAATAGGTATTTCAGCCCATCGTGGTTTTCGATTACGAAAAAGAATTAGACATCCTATTAGTTTATTATTCATGACAGAAATTCTATTTTATTTTCGAAATACGAAATATATGAAAAAAAAAAAAAATCCTTATTTCGTTCCTATTCTTCTTTCTTTTTTAGAAAAAAATTGGTCGACTTATAAAAAATAAAGGATTATTTCGTTTCTGATAGTCATTACATTTGTCGGTGGATAGGAGCATACTCTGAATCGGAATCTTGGGGAGTACTGTCTGATCATTTCTACTAATTTCAAGCCCCAATTAACCTTCTTTTTTTTTATCTTATGTTATGCATAAATATCCTTTTCAATTTGGTTAATCTCTATTACAAATTCTTTGTGTATTTTGGTGTTTCTAACCATCCACTCACTTTTACCTAATTGCCGCTCACTTTGTAATACATGTATGTTAATCTATATAACTGATAGTGAAAACGTCATCCGGTTAATAAATTTCACCCGCTTCAAGCCAGGATGACTAATCAACCAACCTTGGGGTAAAGTGATTCTTACGCTTATGTTTATTTCCGTTTAACCTTTGTACATAGGAAATGAGACTCAATTTTTCTTTTTACTGCTAATTTCTGAGCAGTTTTTTTTCACTCATATATAACTATCAAATTCCTTTTATTAAGATTAATCCGAAAGATAAATATATATATATATTCCGTTTTTTAACTTATTCGTCTAGAAGAAACGGAATAGTAAAAATAAACGTTTATGTTTCAACGAATCACACGTAGAGATATTGATAAAACACATAGAGTTAATGGTATTTCATAACTAATCGATTGGGCAGCAGCTCGCAGACCACCTAAAAAAGAATATTTATTATTTGATCCATATCCTGACATAAGAAGTCCAATAGGAGCAATACTTGAGATGGCAATCCATAAAAAAATACCGATATTGAGATCCGCTAAAACAAGGTGATTGCTAAAGGGAATTACTGAATAACTTAGTAAAATTGAGATAACTGCTATAGATGGTCCAATACTAAATAAAGGAGTATTTCCTCTAGATGGACGAAGATTTTCTTTGAAAAGTAGTTTTGTCCCGTCGGCTAGAGCTTGAAGAATTCCCAGCGGGCCGGCGTATTCAGGTCCAATACGTTGTTGTATCCCTGCGGATATTTCTCTTTCTAACCACACAATTACTAGTACACCTGTTATGATTCCCAATACAAGAGAAAATATAGGGACAAATATCCATATGAGTCCATAGACCTCTTTTAAAGATTCCAATCTAACAAAAGAATTTATAGTTTGGACTGCTGTTGCATAAATTATCATTTTAACGATCAACTTCTCCCATAATTATATCTATGCTACCGAGTATCGTCATAATATCAGCCAATTTCATTCTTTTAACTAGTTCAGGGAGAATTTGCAAATTAATAAAACCCGGTGGTCGGATTTTCCATCTCCAAGGAAAACCGCTTTGATCTCCTATGAGAAAAATTCCCAACTCCCCTTTTGGAGCTTCAACTCTTACATAAAGTTCTTGTTTCGATAATTCAAAAGTAGGAGAAGGTTTTTTACTAATGAATCGATATTCAAAATCATTCCATTCGGGATTCCTTTTTCTATCAAAGCCCCTGCTTTCTAAATTCTCATAGGGACCCCCTGGAAGTCCTTCCAGAGCCTGTTGAATAATTTTTATGGATTCTGTCATTTCGCTAAGTCGTACTAAATAACGAGCTAATGAATCTCCTTGTTTTTGCCACTGAATTTCCCATTCAAATTCATCGTAAGACTCATAACGATCAACTTTACGAAGATCCCATGGTATTCCGGATGCGCGTAGCATTGGTCCGGATAAACCCCAATTTATTGCTTCTTCCCCACCAATAATCCCAACTCCTTCAACCCGTTCTAAAAAAATAGGATTTCGTGTAATGAGTTTTTGATATTCAACAACCTCTGTTAAAAAATAATCACAAAAATCCAAGCATTTATCTATCCAACCATAAGGTAAATCAGCCGCTATTCCTCCAATACGAAAAAAATTATGCATCATTCTCATACCGGTGGCAGCTTCGAATAGATCATATACAAATTCTCGTTCTCTGAAAATATAGAAAAAAGGAGTCTGTGCACCAATATCTGCCATAAAAGGGCCGAGCCATAACAGATGAGAAGCTATACGACTCAATTCCAGCATAATTACTCTGATATAGCTGGCCCTTTTAGGAACTTGAATATTTCCCAATTGTTCTGGTCCATTTACTGTTATTGCTTCTGTAAACATAGTAGCTAAATAATCCCATCGCGTTACATAAGGTAAATATTGTATAATTGCTCGGTTTTCTGCAATTTTTTCCATTCCTCTGTGTAAATAACCCAATATGGGTTCACAGTCAACAACATCCTCACCATCTAGAGTAACAATTAAGCGAAGAACACCATGCATGGATGGGTGGTGAGGTCCCATATTGACTATCATAAGATCTTTTCCTGTAACTGGTCTCTTCATAAGTTTTTCCTTGATTCGTTCTGGCATGAATTAGATTGCTGAAAAAGAAATTTATCAAAAAATTCAAGATCTAAAAAATTCACTAATTCACAATTTTTGAATTTAACGAGTTTTTAATTCCCGAATATTCAACTGATTAATTAATTCTTTATAACGTACTCTATTTTTTTTTGACAAATAAGCCAGCAGTCGTTGACGTTTTCCCAGAATTTTTCGTAGACCCCTCTGAGATAAATAATCTTTTCTGTGCAATTCCAAATGTGAAGTAAGTCTTCGTATCTTATTAGTGAAACTGAATACTTGAAATTCAACAGATCCCCTGCTTTCTTCTTTTTGTTCTTGAAATGAAATGAATGCATTTTTTATCATAAAAAGAAATCCTTCCCTTTTTTATATGAATTGAAAGATATGAATTTTACTGATCAGTAATAATAATGGTAGTTTTTTTGTACAAGGATCTTAATTTAATTATCAACTTCTTAATTCTTCATTTTATAAAAAAAAAATCTAAATTTAGATCTCAAAAAGGAGGATTCTGTTAATTTATTTATGGATCTGCTCTGATTGGTATCTATGTCATTGATTAAATGAATCTCATGTATAAAGATTTAATTTAAAACAATCCCTCATATTTGTGCATATAGTTGTTTTCATATACCGTAACTTATATATTATATATAGTAAAAAGGATCTATCATTACTGAATTGGAAATCGCGTATACATGTGTATTCTTATCATACTGAAATGATTTCCGTTAGTAGTATTAAACCAATAGCGATTCATACAAGCTAAATCTTCTAATCTAAAGTTGGGCCAAAGAAAGGATTTTAAATTAATTAGGTTATTTTTATCCTTATCAAGATCTTTCTTTTTATGCAAAACTGTGGTCAAGTTTTGAATATTCTTATCAAATCTTGAATTTCTATCCCTCGCCTTTTTTTTTTTTAAGTTTAAACAAATTAGAATTCGAAATTCTCTACGTCGTTTAGGGGATAGAATATTTTCAGGGACAAAGAAATCAGAATTATTTTTTTTTCTATTTACAGTTTTGTTTTGATATTTTGTAACAGTTTTGTTTTGATATTTTGTAATGGATTTTTCAATTTTTTTTTTATCAATATAGCTTTTTTTTTTGTATCGTTTACTTATTTTGTGTTTATTTTTATGAACCAATGAAATACCTATGGTTCTATATATAATAAGTTGTCCATCGTTTTGTACAGACAAACGGACAGGTTCAATAATCAATATTCCTTTTTTCATTAATTTTGCAAAAGTGAAATTTTTCTCAATCATTAGAATGTCTAGGCTCATCTCTCCTCTTTCAATAGAAGATATCGCTATTTCGTTTGGATTTTTTAGTCTAACCAAGAGACAGTATACTTTTACATTATTGAGAATTTTTTGATTAAAAAAACAATTCCATCGCAATTGAAAACGCGAATATCTTGTGAGAAAGAAATCAAGTTCCGCTTCTGTATTGCTTTTGTATTGTTTTTTATTTTTACGTTTTTTTATCGTTGATTCTGCATAATTTTCGTCAATATTTTTTTCTTGGTTTGATAGAGCTGATTCGGAATTTATTTTTTTTTCTTTATCTGATTCAAGCTCTACTTGACCGGCCGATTCTTTTTCTTCTTTATTCAGATTATCAAATTGAAGGGATTTTTTTTCATTTGATTGTATAAAACCTTTTTTATTTCGAGTGATCTTTTTATTAACATTTATGTTTTCATTAAAATTTAAAAGAAGTAATTTGATTGGTATGACCCACGGTTTCATTTTATATGTACTAGAAAATAAGAAAAATTCTGGAAAGAACAAAAATTCAAAATTTGTTATACGATGATTTAGTATTTCTTCATTCATTCCCATCCAATCAAAAAAGAAAATTTTTTGATTAGCAAGACCCGTCTTAGTTATTTTATCAATTCTTTGATAATTCTGAACTGTAGTATTAATATATTTTTTTTTACTCTTGGTATCAACCCAGGGCTCAATATTTACTTTTTTTGTAAACCAAAAGTTAAGAATTCTCCAATCCAAATATTTTCTATGCCGAATTTCCCCTATACCCCGAATATTATATTTTTCTAGAAAAGAAGAGACTAAACAATTATCTAGAGCAATGCCTAGAGACATGTCAAAATTTTTTTCTGTAGAATGAATAGATTTGTAGCAAAAAAGATTATATATAGAATCTTTTTTTAAATTATGTTTTGGATTTAATAACGAGTCGGCCTCAAAAAAATTTTGTTTTTTGTAATTATCAAATTTATTTTTTTCATATGAATCCTCTTTGGTTAAACTTGGATTTAGAACTAGAGAATCTTTTTTTTTTTTCTTTTTCCATTTTTGGGTTACTATTCTATCCCATGCAATCGGGGGTAAATTGTATTGATAATGACTTCGTAACCAGTTTTTCCATTGATTTACTTCGGAATTCAAAAAGGTTTTATTTTTCAATTCATAATGAAAGATTCCTTGTTCTTGAAAAAAAACCTTTATTTGATTCTTAACAAAAAAGGATGTTATGCATATGTTATATTCAAGAACAGCCTTTAATTTAGAAAAGTTACTAACTTTAATTTGTGATAATTTGTAAAATACATATGCTTGTGATAAAGAGCATAGGTCATAACTAATTTTTTTTTTATTGGATATTAAATTTTTTATAGTCGAAATAAAATAAATGGTGTTTTTTTTTTTTTTTATTTTTTCTCTGTTTTCTTCATTCTTGTAAATATATTTATCAAGAATTGTTTTTGTTGATTCAAAAAAAAGTTGTGTAGTAATTCTTGGAATATTAATGATACCAAGAAAAATAGCTATAGACAGTTGTTCGATGCAAAATTTTATAAAAAAAATGGATTTCCGAATTAATCGGGTATTTTTTCTTTTGAATGTCTGCCAAATTTTTTTTGATGACTCAATTATTTTAGAATCATAACGCAGTTTGGTACAACTATTAGTTAGGTTTTTTTTTTCTTTTGAAATTTCTTCTATTTGATTTCTGATTGTCTTTATTCTATCAATCAAATTGTTTATTTTGTTTTCGCTGAGTGAAGAATTTGCCCACTCCATGGATTTATTTTGAACAGATAGTTCATGAATAATCTGATTACTTATTATTGAATCTTTTTTAGTTTCATTTAATTCATATATTTCTCTCGGGCCAAATAATGGAATTAGATTTCGTTTTGAAAGGTCTTTTATTTTTCCTTTTATAAAAAGAAAATTTTGGAGAATCAAGTTTTTCATTTCTTTTGCGACTTTTAGGAAAATTGTTGCTCTTTCTTTGAAAATCCTTAAAACCAGAAAATACTTAGTGTTGAATTTTTTGATTCTTTTTTTGAATTCTTTAGAAATAGGTTCAAAAAAAGAAGGCTTTTTTTGGGCAGAACCAAATGGTAGTTCGGTTTCCATTCCCCAAACTGTTAAGAAACAAAAATCATTTTTTTCTCCTTTGTCTTTTGTTTTTTTTAGTCGATCCTTCTGAGATGCTTGAAATTTAGATTTATGCCAAGGTTTAAGATAAAAAGGAAATAGGATTTTTATCTGAATACCATCTGTTAACCAGTTTCTTGGAAATTCTGTTTCGGATAGTTGAACCCCATTATAAGTGCATTTAACATGCATTTCACGTTTCCAATCCTTTAAATCCTCGGACCACTCGGGAAATTGAAATAATAAGATACGGACGCTATTTTTAATTATTATCAATAAAGGTAATATAATATATTTTCTAAGAATAGATTGAGTTACTAAGAGAGAACCTCTTATTATTTGAGCAAATAGGAAGCTATCCCAAGTTTCTGCAATTTCGATACGTCTTTTTTCTTCTATTTTTGATTGTTCTTCTTCTTTTTTATCAATTTTTTTTTTTTTTTTCCACATGAAATTTCTAAGAATTTTTTTTTTTAGCCCCCATATATCAAACGAAAAAAAAAAAAGTTTATCTATTCTATCAAAAAAAAGGGGGGAATGTACTTTTGCTTGAAAAAATTCCCAAATAAAAGTTTTACGCCTTTGGGAACGCATGGATCCTTTAATTATCTCTCGACGAAAATCAGATTGTTGTGAATAACGGATCAAAGCCATTTCATCTTTTTGATCAGAATTTTGATTATC